AAACAGAGAATTCGGAGATAGAGAAAGAGAATTGGACTGCGCTGGTAGTGAAGTGAAATGACAGAAGGTGCGTGAACCAATAAATGTATTTTGTCTTTCTTTGTAGCTAGATGTGTGGCAACGGTTGGTTTGGTAATCAAATACCTGAAGCAATGGGAATACCCGAGCTAAGCGAATAGGGCTGTTAGCGAGAAGCGGAGTAGCTCTTAAACCAATGAGCTTACGGCCGCATTCCTTCATTCACTGCAAGTAGCTTCCAAGCTTTCCTAAAGTTCTAGTAGATAAGGAGAAAGAAACCCCCTGCTCAGAGGGGGCTTAGTTAGTTCGCTCTTTCTTCAGTGCCTTATACTCATGAGAGACAAGCCCCAGGGAAAGACATTCTTTAGGGAACGGCCCTTGGTGGGAAGATAGTTCTTTGATCCGAAGCTCAAGTTGAACCAGCTGTGAAATAAGCGATTGTTCATGTTCACGAGTCAGCTCTTCTCGCTTTGCTCTTGATGCGGCATAACCGCGAGATCTGCTGCTATAGAATCAATTGCAGTTAGCTCGGAGATGCTTCTTTCTTATAATAAGAGTATGCCATCACTGGTTGTTGCCGCTGTTCAGAGCAGGGGAAGGAAGATGCTTTTTAATAGCTATCTTTCTTTCATACCCGCACGAAATTCTACTTTTCTTCTAAGATGGAGAGAAGGCCCTGTGCTACTATCTTTTTCTTTTTCACAAGGATTGTTTCAGAAGCCGAGAGGTGGAGCTAGCCTTTTAGAATATTCTTTTTCGAGATGCAAGAAGTCACGGAAAGATAAGATGTAAGCAAAGAAGAAGCTCTTGCCACTGTCGTCGTAACCGCAGTTGGAGGATCGTCATTACCAGCCTTGTCTCTTGTTGAATCTGTTTCCTCTTTCGACTGCTCCGGAAGTTGAATTAGCTTTGGTGTGGTTAAGCTCTTCCTTATCTTAGGACGAATCCGCAGAGAAGGGCCTTCGAACTCTCCTGTTTAGGAAGAAAGCTGCCATTGAACTAGGCTCCCATTTAGCATTGAAACTAAAGAGTGAGTGAGATTCCGATTAAGCGAGGGAAGGAACCCCGGGGTAAATAAAGTTTCGTATAAGAGAACCATTAGCGATTCTCTTATCTGCTGCTGTCTCTGACTGACGAAGAAGGAGTCCCACTACACGAAAAGAAAGAAGGTAGGAGCGGTGAAATGGTTGATGGTTGAATGAATGTGACCAAGCGCTTTTGTTGACAGAGAGATTCTCTTTTATAGGAAGCAGAATAAGCACAGTTAGCAAGATCCCCTGCTATTTCAGCTGCCGTTGAAGGATGTGATTGCTCGAGTTGAAGAAGTGGATGCTGGTATCGTAGATAAAAAAAGGCTGCTAAAAGGACAGATTTCTCTCTATTGATTAAGTCATTTCCCGAGTCAGATGCCATGATCACACGTTCTAAGGATGGAACTCGTAAACCGTCTATTCTCTATTCGAATTATTGATTCCTTATCCCCGGGCCACACTTCAGAAAGGCCAAAGGGGGTCCTTCACTTACTTGTGTGAGCCCGGTTAAAAGAAGAGTCAAGGCTTGGAGATAGAATTCACTAGCAGGGCTTTGTAATTGATCTACTAGTAGAAAAAGATCATCTCGCGTTACAATATCCCCTTGGCGGACTCTTTGAGCAAGGGTTTGCGCGAGGTCTGACCGATTCCCTTTCGTCTCTGCGCGGTGAGAGGGGAAGGATAAGAATTGGTTCACCCGATTGGACCATCCCGGAATCTTTTTTTCTTCTTCGAAACCCCCTGCTCAGAGGGGGCTTAGTTAGTTCGCTCTTTCTTCAGTGCCTTATACTCATGACTATAAGGAACCAACGATTCTCTCTTCTTAAACAACCTATATCTTCCACGACTAGAAAGATGCTATTTGCTGCAATTCCATCTATTTGTGCGTTAAGTTCGAAGAAGATCTCAATCTATAATGAAGAAATGATAGTAGCTCTTTGTTTTATAGGCTTTATTATCTTTAGTCGTAAATGTATGCCTAGGCATCTAGGAACATTTATATTTATTTGCCTAAGCATACTCCTTTATTTTATTGGAGTATGGCTCGGACAGGACGACTGGGTTCATACCTTCTTCTTAAAGGGGATCCTTTCTCGATCTCTCTCTTTACTGCTAGTAAAGGGAGGGTGCTCGGGGGTGATTCTCTTTTCTATGACTTTCGTTTTTAGAGCCCTCCTCGATGCGGAAGGGGGTTCCAATGTGACAAATATGGTAAATCATAGTGGAAGCGAAATAATTGTCCATTCGGAATCCAACTCCTCCTTGAGGTCGTTTGAGGAGGGAGTCCTCTTGGAACCATTCCCCACGTCGGAATCCAAAACGACTGGGACGGGGGAACCCTCCTTAAAGGAGTTGTATGCTCGTCTCGAGGACCTAACCCGTTCGGGAATACAATCCGCCACTTTTTGGGATTTAAAATCTCGAATGCTCAGCGAGCGAGCAGGGGATGG